GATTATGGAGTGAATGGTTTGATCAATGAATATTCGATTCTTTCTTCAATATGGAATCGATTGACAACAATTCTTCTGTATTATGTATATAGGTTTATCCTTCTTTCTGAAGTTTCGATAGAAGGATTCCTCTACTAACGTAAGACAATCAACTCCATTCGTTAGAACAGCTTCCATCGAGTCTCTGCACCTATCCTTTTTGATTTTCGCTTTCTGAACCTTTGTTTGTTTTCGGAAAACGTGATTTGGCTCAGGATTGCCCATTTTTATTAATTCCAGGGTTTCTCTGAATTTGAAAGTTATCACTTAGTAAGTTTCCATACCAAGGCTCAATCCAATTAAGTCCGTAGCGTCTACCGATTTCGCCATATCCCCCTTTTTGAGATGAAAATCTCATTGTGATCTCGTTCCCTTTTTTTTATACCGGTACCATTGAATTCATTAGATAGATGCCGATTCCTGTCTCGAAAAAGTGTTTTCTCCTCTTTGTCTTTGATTTCTTGTCTATCTTCTTTCATCATATCTATAGGAGGCTCATATTCGGTCCAATCAAAAACGATTTTATCATTTCTGTATCGGCAATTCAATATAGGTGGATACATACGCTATACATCTGTCTCTCTTCCACTCATTTCCCCATGAAATTTAGAATACTTGAACGGTCGATTCTTTTTTTTTTTATTTTAATATGATTTGATTTTTGAATTCAAAAATCAAATCATATTAAAATTAAATATATATTTAATTGTGATAAAAAAAAGGAAATTCTATATCGCTAGATTAATCGTTATCTTCTATAATATTTAACAGTTATTTCAAATTCTATATTCTATTCTTTAATATATTCATATTCATTATGAATAGCGAATATGAATAGCTAAGAATTAAAATAGTATAATAGTGAATAGCAAAGATTCTAAGAGTTTATTGAATTCCTATGCATGTGGAATTTATGTTATGTGAGCCTGCTTAGCTCAGAGGTTAGAGCATCGCATTTGTAATGCGATGGTCATCGGTTCGATTCCGATAGTCGGCTTTTCTCTATTTATTTTATTCGATGTTTTACATGATTGATAATGCATCTTTGATTTCAAAGAATATTGAAAAAAATGTCTTCCTCTTTTGGCAAAAGCCATTTATTTATTATGTGATAGGAATTTCCAACTATCTCACGAAAAGAATCCTTTTCTTTTTCTATATATAGAATATAAAGATCTGGATATTTATCCAACTCATCTCATTATTCTTTAATAGAATAATACTTCAGTAAATTTCGCTTTATTTAGAATTTAGTTCATTTTTAGTTTAGGTTTATTCTGTAGAATGAAATTTCATCAATAAGAATTAATAATTAAATATAAATAAGAAGAAGGAGTCTTTATGTCGCGTTACCGAGGTCCTCGTTTCAAAAAAATACGCCGCCTGGGGGCTTTACCAGGGCTAACTAATAAAAGGCCCAGAGCTGGAAGTGATCTTAGAAACCAATCGCGTTCCGGGAAAAAATCCCAATATCGAATTCGCCTAGAAGAAAAACAAAAATTGCGTTTTCATTATGGTCTTACAGAACGACAATTACTTAAATACGTTCGTATCGCCGGAAAGGCAAAAGGGTCAACAGGTCAGGTTTTATTACAATTACTTGAAATGCGCCTGGATAACATTCTTTTTCGGTTGGGTATGGCTCCGACTATTCCGGGAGCTCGCCAATTAGTTAATCATAGACATATTTTAGTCAATGGTCGTATAGTAGATATACCAAGTTATCGCTGCAAACCCCGAGATACTATTGCGGCGAGGGATGAACAAAAATCTAAAGCTCTAATTCAAAATTCTCTCGATTCATCCCCCCATGAGGAATTGCCAAACCATTTGACTCTTCAACCATTCCAATATAAAGGATTAGTCAATCAAATAATAGATAGTAAATGGGTCGGTTTGAAAATAAATGAATTGCTAGTTGTAGAATATTATTCTCGTCAGACTTAAACCTAACAAAAAGGAAAATCAACACTAATAAGAATAAGGGTTCGACCATTTTGCTCCCTTTCGGCGAAGTAAATTAACCTAAGGTTAAGATAAATAAGGGTTTGATCCGGATTTTTCTTCCATTTAGGTATCATAGACCGAGAGGGAGATTTTCATTCCTTGTCTACTCTACTCTTTTCTTTCACAGTATTTTCCGTACCACAGCCATTAGGAATAGAGAATCCTTATCAAAGAAAGGTCTAACTGTTGGAATAGTCGTATCCATTGCTATTTGATCTATTGTGGTTAGTAAGATCGATGAATTAGGTGAAGGTACGGAAAGAGAGGGATTCGAACCCTCGGTAAGCAAAAGCCTACATAGCAGTTCCAATGCTACGCCTTCAACCACTCGGCCATCTCTCCTACATAATGATTATGACCCAAAAACCTAAAATCGAGTGAATAGTGAATCATTCTAGATTATTGGGTAGGTACAACCAATCAATTCTAACTATAAACTATAAAGCGATCAAAA